TTAGGAAAAGGATTCAAAAACAAAAATAGGCCGACTCCTATTATGAATTAATAAGTATAGAACTAATAACCAACTCATCGCTTTGCATTATCTGGATTCAAAGAAGCAGTCAAGATATGATATAGTAATCATATAATTGCAGCAATTGCAATTTTTTTTTTCAGAAAAAAAAATCAATCTGATTATTTTATTCTAAAACAAAATAGAAAATAATGCAGATAAATGGAAGGGTGAAAGAAAGAAAAAAAAAGAAAAAAAAATATCAATGATATATGATTCCAATATGTAAGGTCTATGATTCATTTTAGAAAAGCCAATGAATGTAATAAAGCATCAATAGAGATTGATCTATAATTAAATGAATCTATTCTCTATAATTAAATGAATCTATTCATAGAACAAAAAATCAAGAGCCTGGAGCCAATAAAGACTGAGAAAATTGACTCAATAACAAATTTCATTCAATTTGATTTTATTCAGGACTCCATTGTAAAAGTAGGACCTAACCATTAATTGGGAAGTGATGAGGACGACGGAACCAATAAATCAGTACTGATTTATTGGGCAGGATRGCGAAAGAAAAGAAAGGAACCAGTAGACAATTCATTTCTATTTAGTCTTTATTCTAAAAGCTAATGGATTACTTCCACAAATGAAATAATTATTGAAATAGTAAAATAATTATTGAAATAGTAAATATTCGCCCGCGAAGGTTTTTATGTTATTAAATTTAATAATTTTAAACAAAACAATCTGATAACATATTGACTATATAAAATATATAAACAGAATGAAAACCAGAAATCGAATACATAGTCATATAAAATTCGATAGAATAGAAAATAAAATAATACAAAAATATACAAATTTCTAATAATACAAATTTATAATAACAAGAGAAATCCCACCAAATACCATGCTTTAGTATAGTATATTATTACATGTATATTTTTTTAATCATTTCATTCGCGAGGAGCTGGATGAGAAGAAACTCTCATGTCCGGTTCTGTAGTAGGGATGGAATTGATAAACGACCATCTACTATAACCCCAAAAGAACCAGATTCCGTAAGCAACATAGAGGAAGAATGAAAGGAATGTCTTATCGAGGTAATTGTATTTCTTTCGGTAGATATGCTCTTCAGGCACTTGAACCCGCTTGGATTACATCTAGACAAATAGAAGCGGGACGACGGGCAATGACAAGAAATGCGCGCCGCGGGGGAAAAATATGGGTACGTATATTTCCTGACAAACCTGTTACTGCGAGACCTACAGAAACACGTATGGGATCGGGGAAAGGATCCCCCGAATATTGGGTAGCTGTCGTTAAACCTGGCAGAATACTTTATGAAATGGACGGAGTAACAGAAAATATAGCTAGAAAGGCTATTTCAATAGCAGCGTCAAAAATGCCTATACAAACTCAATTCATTATTTCGAGATAGGAATAGAAAAACCAAAGGAAAAAATCCTTTAGGATTAAAAAAACAAAAATCGAACGTTTATTTTTTTTTTTTTGAACAAAAATATTTCTTTTTTTTTGCCCTTTGCATTGAAATAACAGATTAAAAAAATGATATGATCCAATCTCAGACCCATTTGAGTGTAGCAGATAACAGTGGAGCCCGAAAATTAATATGTATTCGAATCATGGGGACTAGTAATCGGCGATATGCACATATCGGTGACATTATTGTTGCTGTAATCAAAGAAGCCGTACCAAATTCACCTCTAGAAAGATCCGAAGTAATCAGAGCTGTAATTGTACGTACTTGTAAAGAACTCAAACGTGACAACGGCATAATAATAAGATATGATGACAATGCTGCAGTTGTCATTGATCAAGACGGAAATCCAAAAGGAACTAGAATTTTTGGTGCAATCGCCCGGGAATTGAGACAGTTAAATTTCACTAAAATAGTTTCATTAGCACCTGAAGTATTTTAAGATAAAACATTGTAAGATATAAGATAAGACCCCGATATAGTTATAGTATTTGAATGGAATTAATTAAAGTAAATTAGAATAAATTAGAAAATTAATTAAAAAAAATGAATTCAAAATGAAAGAAATTAGTAGATTGGAGTTCATGCATATACCTCTAAAATAATAAAAAAAAAATGAATTCATATGATAAAAAGAAAACAAACAAAAAAAAAAAGAAAAATATGTTGATTATATCAAAATTATGAGGCACCAATAAATTTAGTTTATCATGGGGAGAGACACTATTGCTGACATAATAACCTCTATACGAAATGCGGACACGGATAGAAAAAGAACTGTCCGACTAGCATTTACTAACATCACCGAAAAATTTATTAAAATACTTTTGCAAGAAGGTTTTATTGAAAATGTGAGGAAACACCAGGAAGGTAAGAAATTTTTTGTTGTTTTAACTCTACGACATAGAAGAAATAGGAAAGGATCATATGGAACTAATCTAAATTTAAAACGAATAAGTCGGCCCGGTCTACGAATCTATTCTAACTATCAAAAAATTCCTAGAATTCTAGGCGGGATGGGGATTGTAATTCTTTCTACCTCTCGGGGTATAATGACAGACCGGGAGGCTCGACTAGAAAAAATCGGTGGAGAAATCTTGTGTTATATATGGTAATCTTTCCTCTCGGATATCCAAATTTTATCCGGACTTCCTGTTTGTGAAAAAAAAAAATAGAAAGAAGAAAGAAAAGGGTTCTAATATTATTTTTATTATTTTTCCTGCATTATATTAATTGATACTTGATACTTCACGAGGTTTTAGCTGGAATGAAAGAATAAAAATAGAGTCAAGTCAAGAGGGTTTAATTGTTGAATCACTTACTAATGGTATCTCTCAAGTTTGTTTCGATAATGAAGATCGGATTTTAGGTTATGTTTCAGAAAAAATCCGACATAGTTTTGTTTTATCCGTAGACTACTAAGGCATAGAGTAAAAATAAAAATGGAAGTAAGTCGATATGATTCAACCAGAGAACGTCTAATCTATAGACTACACAACAAAAATTCGAATGATTAGGTAGTTTTTTTTTTCAACTTCCATATTCCTTTCACTTTCATAGAGATATAATTCCAGATTGGAAAATTTAACGAAACTTATTTTCTTCAAAAACACATGTATATTCAAAATTAAGGAATGACAAATATGAAAATAAGGGCCTCCGCTCGTAAAATTTGTGAAAAATGCCGACTAATACGTAGACGGGGACGAATTAGAGTAATTTGTTCCAATCCGAGACATAAGCAAAGACAAGGCTAGTCCTTCGAAACCGAGACTCTTTATCTTCTTTATCTTTAAGGCATCCGATCCGATATATAAATAAAAAAAAAAGATTTATTTTGACATGACATGGATATATCCATAGACACCTGGCTTCTATTTATAAGATGATAACATAAAATATGGCAAAACCTTTACCTAGAATTGGTTCGCGCAGGAATGGCCGTATTAGTTCACGTAAGAATGCGCGTAAAATACCAAAAGGAGTTATTCATGTTCAAGCAAGTTTCAACAATACTATTGTGACGGTTACAGACGTACGGGGGCGGGTGATCTCATGGTCTTCCGCCGGAATGTGCGGGTTCAGGGGCACAAGAAGAGGGACACCGTTTGCTGCTCAAACCGCAGCTGGAAATGCTATTCGGACAGTAGTGGATCAAGGTATGCAACGAGCTGAAGTCATGATAAAAGGCCCCGGTCTCGGACGAGATGCGGCATTAAGAGCTATTCGTAGAAGTGGTATATTATTAAGTTTCGTCCGGGATGTAACCCCTATGCCACATAATGGCTGCAGGCCCCCCAAAAAACGACGTGTGTAAAAATCTAAACATTGTAAACATTGTAAAAATAGAAACATTGAAGAGATTTCAAGAGAAATAAATAATTCAATGATTTGATCAAAAATAACAAACATTCTTATGGTTCGAGAGAAAGTAACAATATCTACTCGGACACTACAGTGGAAGTGTGTTGAATCAAGAGCCGACAGTAAACGTCTTTTTTATGGACGCTTTATTATGTCTCCGCTTATGAAGGGTCAAGCGGACACAATAGGCATTGCGATGCGAAGGGGTTTGCTTGGAGAACTAGAAGGAACGTGTATCACACGCGCAAAATCTGAGAAAATACCACACGAATTTTCTACTCTAGCAGGGATTCAAGAATCAGTACATGAAATTTTAATGAATTTGAAAGAAATTGTATTGAGAAGCAATTTGTATGGAACTTGTGACGCGTCTATTTGTGTCAAAGGCCCTGGATATGTAACTGCTCAAGATATCATCTTACCACCTTCGGTGCAAATCGTTGATAATACACAGCATATAGCTATTCTAACGGAACCAATTGACTTGTGTATTGGCTTACAAATCGAAAGGACTCGTGGCTATTGTATAAAATCGCCAAATAACTTTCAAAATGGAAGTTATCCAATCGATGCTGTATTCATGCCCGTTCGAAATGTGAATCATAGTGTTCATTCTTATGGAAATGGGAATGAAAAGCAAGAGATACTTTTTCTAGAAATATGGACAAATGGGAGTTTAACTCCTAAAGAAGCACTTCATGAAGCCTCTCGGCATTTGATTGATTTATTTATTCCTTTTTTACAGGCAGAAGAAGAAAACTTACATTTAGAAAAAAGCCAACATAAGGGTACTTTACCCCTTTTTACTTTTCATAATAAATTGGTTAAACTAAAGAAAAATCAACAAGAAATAGCATTGAAATATATTTTTATTGACCAATCAGAATTGACTCCTAAGATTTATAATTGTCTCAAAAAGTCCAATATACATACATTATCGGACCTTTTAAATAAGAGTCAAGAAGACCTTATGAAAATTAAGGATCTTTGCGTAGAAGATGTCAAAGAAATATTGAGAATTCTAGAAATAGAAAAGCATTTCGCAATTGATTTTGCAAAGAATCAAATTTAAATCCATTGGATTTATGGTTATTATCATTTTTTTTTTTCTAATTTCTAAATAATCTAA